TGATCAATATATTAGAATATTTAGTGTTGGGTTGTTTTTTGTAAATTTTTGGTAGGGGTTTTTAGGTAATTGGTGGGTTGGCAGAAATAAAAAAATTGGTGCATATATATATATATATATATATATAATGGGATGCCAATTCACATTTCAACTATGTTGGCTCATACGTTCTTGAGTCCTTCTTGGTTTCGGGGTTTGACAAGAATAACAGGATCTGCTGAGCGTAGGGGGGTAGGGGGGTTTGTCGCGCAAAAACCAAGGGGGCGTATATAAGGATAAGTTGAACAAGAGATAATTATGTTATGCACTTGATTTAGAAGAATGTAATTCTTAAGTTATGTCTTTTAATAATTAACATTCATCGTTCCATTCAAGGAAAATGTTCAACCTTGGTTTATATTTTGAGCCTGCACTCTGAGATGCCAGATGAAAGGAAACCAAAAAAAAATACGTTATGCATATAAAAGAACGCCCGGCTTGGTGGGTAACGAGACATATGTACTACACCATTAATCAGATGCCAGTATAATTATCCGAGGGTGGAGTAACACAGTTATGTTCCTGAAATAGGAACCAGATGCCAGTAATAGTTCATATTGTGCGACCCTCACATTTGTTGTCCCTGATTCTATCATGCATGATGTACCTTTATATAATTTAGTTGGTGGTCTCTTACTACATTAAAATGTTTGAGTGGGATTTTAGTTGGTTATTTCAAGGAAAAATTTGAGAACAAATTTTTAAGGGATTAATATATTACCCGGGTTCAAATAATGGGTTTGTGAGTCTTAATATTATGCTTATGTAATACCTTAATATTTAGTACTTGCTTTATGGTCAAAATAATGGCATGGTGATAATACATACATGTAATAATACATTACTGTAAGATTACATATATCTGTATTAAACCATAAGGGGTGTCTGCTTCCTCAGGAAATAGTTTAGTTTAGAATTCTGGCTTTGGGAGCCAGTGGTGGGAGTTAAAATCTCCCTTTTCTGGGCGCTAGGGAGGAATTTAACCTCCGATCTTCGGATTACAAGACCGATGCTTTTGGACTAAGCTACTAGGGCAAGCTCATTCTAGTGCTTTGTTTTCTAGTCATCCTGCTAGTGGGATAAAGACTAGGAACAGTGCGAAGTATAAGACGGATGCAATTTGTCCAATGATAATAAATGGGTGTTCTACTGGTATGCCCCCAATTCATGTGAGGATAATTATATCTGCCACCAGGGCTCAGAATAGGAGTTGAGTGAGGGGGCGGAATGTTAGTCCCCGTTGCTTAGAGGTATGTAAAAGTGGTACTACTATTAGTACTAAAATAGAGAATAGTAATGCAAGGACACCTCCGAGTTTGTTTGGGATTGATCGTAGGATGGCGTAAGCGAATAGGAAGTATCACTCTGGTTTAATGTGTGGAGGTGTAACTAAGGGGTTGGCGGGGGTAAAGTTTTCTGGGTCTCCTAATAAGTTTGGGGAGAATAGAGCTAGTAGTATAAGAGCCAGAAGTATTAATACAAATCCGAGTAAGTCTTTGTATGTAAAGTATGGGTGGAAGGAGATTTTGTCTGCGTCTGAATTTAGCCCAATTGGGTTGTTTGATCCTGTTTCGTGGAGGAAAAGAAGGTGAAGAATGGTTACGGCGGCAATAATAAATGGTAGTAGGAAGTGGAATGCGAAGAATCGTGTTAGTGTTGCGTTATCAACTGAGAATCCGCCTCAGATTCATTGGACTAGTATATCTCCCATGTATGGTACAGCAGATAGGAGGTTTGTAATAACTGTGGCGCCTCAGAAGGATATTTGGCCTCATGGGAGGACATAGCCGACGAAAGCTGTTATTATAACTAGTAGGAGGAGGACTACGCCAATGTTTCAAGTTTCTTTGTAGAGGTAAGATCCGTAATAGAGGCCTCGGGCGATGTGTATGTAGATGCAGATGAAAAAGAATGATGCTCCGTTGGCGTGGATATTACGGATTAGTCAGCCGTAATTTACGTCTCGGCAAATATGGGTTACTGATGAAAATGCGGTTGAGATATCTGAGGTGTAGTGTATGGCCAGGAATAGGCCAGTTAAAATTTGAGTAGCTAAACATAGTCCTAGAAGGGATCCGAAGTTTCATCATGCTGAAATGTTGGATGGTGCTGGTAGGTCAATTAGTGCGTCGTTAGCAATTTTAATTAAGGGGTGTGTTTTTCGTAGGCTTGCCATGGGATAGTTCCTGTAGTTGAATAACAACGGTGGTTCTTCAAATCATTGGTCTCAGTTGAAGTCTGGGCGGGAATTATGACCTATTTTATGTCCTTGTTATTGATGGCTCTGGTTGCGGGTTTAGTTGCTGTTGCTTCTAATCCTACGCCTTATTTTGCTGCATTTGGTTTAGTAATTGCGGCTGGGGTTGGGTGTGGGGTTTTGGTGGGCCATGGGGGTTCTTTTTTATCGCTGGTTCTTTTTCTGATTTATTTAGGGGGGATGCTCGTGGTTTTTGCCTATTCGGCAGCTTTAGCTGCTGAGCCTTTCCCAGAGGCTTGAGGAAGTCGTTCTGTTGTGGGTTATGTTTTAGTTTATTTATTAGGGGTTGGGTTAATGGCTGGGGTATTCTGAGGGGGTTGATATGAAGGTTCATGGGCGGTTGTAGACGGGTTGAAAGAGTTTTCTGTGTCGCGTGGCGATATAAGTGGGGTGGCCGTGATGTACTCGTTTGGTGGAGGTATGCTAGTTATTTGTGCTTGGGTGTTGCTTTTGACTTTGCTTGTTGTATTAGAGCTTACTCGTGGCTTAAGTCGTGGGACGTTACGAGCGGTTTAGAGAAGTACTAGGGTGGTGGCTAAGATTAAGGTTAGGAGGAAGATGGTTAAGTATGTTTTAATCATTCCTCGTGAGATATTATTTGTAGTTTTTGCCATGTTCTTTTGTGTTAGTGCTAGGCCTTTTGGCCCAATTGCTTCGAGTCATGTTTTATCGAGTTGGGTAGCGGCTGATTGTCCTAGGATAAGTTTAAGTTTTGGAACAATTCGATGTACAGTTATGGGGAAGAATCCTAGTATATTTGAGAAGTGGTGTGTATGGATTGTTGGGGTAATTTTTACTTGTTTACTTGTTATGTTAGCCAGTTCTATGGCTGTTAATAGGCCTATAATTGTTACTAGGAGGGCTGCTATTTTTAGGGGGGCGGGTATTGTTATGATTGGTGTTTTTATTGGTGTGAGGTTTTGGGTGATGATAAGTCCTGCGGTGATGCTTCCTCAGGCAAGTCGCTTGAGGGGGTTAATTACTAGTGGATTGTTTTCGTTAATTGGGCATAGGGGTAGAAATCGTGGGGCTCCCATGATTACGAAGTATACTAGACGGAAGCTATAAACTGCAGTGAATGATGTAGCAATTAGTGTTAGGGTTAGGGCTCAGGCGTTAAGATAGGAGGTACCTAGGGCTTCAATGATTGCGTCTTTTGAGAAGAATCCTGCCAGGAAGGGGGTTCCTGTTAAGGCTAGGCTGCCGATTGTGAAGTAGGCAGAGGTGGTGGGTATGGTGTTAAATAGGCCTCCTATTTTTCGGATGTCTTGTTCATCGTTTAGGCTATGAATAATTGAACCTGAGCACAGGAATAACATGGCTTTGAAGAAGGCATGGGTGCAGATATGGAGGAATGCTAGTTGTGGTTGGTTTAATCCAATTGCGACTATTATTAGGCCTAGCTGGCTTGATGTTGAGAAAGCCACAATTTTTTTGATATCATTTTGGGTGAGGGCGCAGGTGGCTGCGAATAATGAGGTTAGTGCTCCAAGGCAGAGGCAGATGGTTAATGCCAGCTGGTTATTTTCTGTGAGGGGGTGAAACCGGATTAATAGGAAGATTCCTGCAACAACTATAGTGCTTGAGTGGAGTAGGGCAGACACTGGGGTAGGGCCTTCTATGGCGGCTGGGAGTCAAGGGTGGAGGCCGAATTGGGCGGATTTTCCTGTTGCTGCTAAGATGAGCCCAATTAGGGGAAATGTTATGTTAAAGTCTTTTGATAGTGTTAAGATTTGTTGAATTTCTCAGGAGTTAAGGTTTATTGCGAACCAAGCTGTGGTTATAATTAGTCCGATGTCTCCTACTCGATTGTAAATAACGGCCTGAAGGGCTGCTGTGTTAGCATCTGCCCGGCCATATCACCACCCGATAAGGAGGAATGATATAATTCCTACTCCTTCTCAGCCAATGAATAGTTGAAAGATGTTATTAGCTGAGACTAGGATAATTATAGCTACTAGGAATACTAGTAAATATTTGAAGAACCGGTTAATGTTGGGGTCAGAGTGTATGTATCATAGTGAAAACTCGAGGATTGATCAGGTGACGTATAAGGCGATTGGGATAAAAATTAAGGAATAGTGGTCGAATTTAAAGCTGATGTTTACGTCAAATGTTTGGGTATTTATTCATTGTCAGTTCGTCACGATGCTTTCTGTTCCTTGGGTTAGGAAAATTGTAAGTGGTAGGAGGCTGATGAAGAATGCGGAGCTAATGGCGGTCTTAGTAGTTTCTGCTATATTGGATTCTTGTTGGTTGGGTTTAAGTGTGGTAAGTAGTGGGTGTAGTAGAATGAGAAAGGTTAGGAGGAGGGACGAGTGTATGATTAGTGTCATAGCTTCCACTTGGATTTGCACCAAGAGTTTTTGGTTCCTAAGACCAACGGATGAGCTGTTATCCTTTGGGAGCGCAAGGAAGCCAGGGATTTTAACCCTGGGGCGTAAGAATTAGCAGTGCTTACTATTTTCTGTTCTTCCTTGGTGAGTAAGGGGATTTTAACACCTGTCTTTAGAATCACAATCTAATATTTTAGTTAAACTATACTTACAGTAGCATCATCCTCATATAAGTTCTGGCTTTGTCACTAGTAGGATAATGGGGATTAGGTGTATGGTTATTAGTAAGTGTTCTCGGGTGTGGAATGGTTGGAGTCCTGTGATGTGGTTTGGTGTTGGGCCTCGTTGTGATATGAGGAATATATATAGGGAGTAGCTGGCTGTAATTAGTGTTCCCAGTCCGGTAAGAATGATCGTTCAGGGAGATCAGTTAAATAATGTTGTGATGATTATAAGTTCTCCCATGAGGTTTGGTAGTGGTGGTAGTGCTAGGTTGGCCAGGTTGGCGATGAATCATCAGACTGCTGTTAACGGGAAAATTACTTGTAATCCTCGGGCAAGGACTATTGTTCGGCTGTGGGTTCGTTCATATGCTGTGTTGGCTAGGCAGAACAGTGCTGAGGATGCTAGGCCGTGGGCGATTATTAGAATGATTGCTCCTGAGAAGCCTCATGGAGTTTGAATTAGAATTCCTCCTGCCACTAGCCCCATGTGGCCGACGGATGAGTAGGCAATAAGTGATTTTAGGTCTGTTTGTCGGAGGCAGATTGATCCGGTTATAATAATGCCTCATAGGGCTAAGATAATGAAGGGGTAGGCCAGCTCTTTTGACAGGGGGTCAAGTATAACTATTATGCGCATTATTCCGTACCCGCCGAGTTTTAGTAGAACTGCTGCTAGTACTATAGATCCTGCTACGGGGGCTTCTACATGTGCTTTTGGTAATCATAGGTGGACTCCGTATAGGGGTATTTTAACTAAAAATGCGACTAGGCAGCCAGCTCATCAAATTATGTGGCCTCAGGAGTTGAGTTGTAGGGGTTGTGAATATTGAAGCACTAGCATGGATAGGGTGCCAGTGGATTGTTGAAGAAGGAGTAAGGCTACTAGAAGTGGGAGTGACCCTGCTAGGGTGTAAAACAGAAAATAGGTTCCTGCATTGAGCCGTTCAGTTTGGTTTCCTCACCGGGTAATGATGATAAGGGTTGGGATAAGTGTAGCTTCAAATATAATATAGAATATAATGATTTCTGTGGCACCGAATGCTAAGATTAAAAAAGTCTGTAGTGAGGCGAGGAGTATGATGTACGTGCGTTGTCGGCTAATCGGTTCAGGGCTGATGTGGTTTTGGCTGGCTAGAATTATGAGTGGGAGTAGTCAGCATGTTAGTACTAGGAGGGGGGTTGATAGTGGGTCTGTGGCTATATATGTGTTGGAGGAGGTTCACCCGGTTTCGGATGTTCATTTTAGTCATGTTAGGCTGGTGAGAGCAATTAGGAGGCTGTGTGCGGTTGTGGTTGTTCATAGCCATTTAGGGGAAGTTAGTCAAATTGTTGGGAATAGCATAATTGTGGGAATTAGTACTTTTAGCATTGTAGGAGGTTAAGGCTTTGTAGTCGGTTAGTTCCGTGAGTTCGAACTGTGGCAACTAGTTGTGGTATGCCCGTGCTTGCTTCACAAGCAGAGAAAGCTAAGAGTAGCATAGGGGCTGTTGAGAACCCTGTAGATTCGAATTGTAGTGCTCACAGGGCTAGTGCAATAAATAAGGATAGTATCATTCCCTCTAAGCAGAGGAGAGCTGAGAGCAGGTGGGTACGGTGAAATGCTAATCCTATTAGTCCTAGAATGAATGCTGAGCTAAAGCTAAAATGTGCGGGTGTCATAAGAGGGCCGTGGAGTTAAACCACGATTTTCTGAGCCGAAATCAGAGGTCTTGTTTTGGACTAGCCTTCTATTCTGCTCACTCTAAGCCACCTTGGGTTCATTCGTAAATTAATCCTAGAGTTAATAAAATTAAGACTGTTGTAGCTCAGAAGAATGTTCCTGTTGGGTTGTGGAGCTGATCTCCTCATGGTAGTGGTAGGAGAAGAGCAATTTCCAGGTCGAAGAGAAGGAATAGGATTGCTACTAGGAAGAAGCGTAATGAGAATGGTAGCCGGGCGGACCCTAGTGGATCGAATCCGCACTCATATGGTGAAAGTTTTTCTGCGTCTGGGTTTATTTGTGGTAGTCAAAAAGATACAGTTGCTAGAATTAAGGATAGAGCTGTTGCTGTAATTAAAATGGCTATAATCAGATTCATTATCTTTCCTTGGGGTTTAACCAAGACTGTGTGATTGGAAGTCACTTGTACTAACTTTGATACTAGGAAGATTATGAGCCTCATCAGTAGATAGATACGTAGAGGAATAGTCATACTACGTCGACGAAATGTCAGTATCAAGCAGCGGCTTCGAAACCAAAGTGGTGTTCAGATGTGAAGTGATATTGGGCTTGGCGCAGTAGGCACACTGCTAGGAAAGTTGATCCAATAATAACGTGTAGTCCGTGGAATCCTGTAGCCACAAAGAATGTTGAGCCGTAGACTCCGTCTGCGATTGTGAAGGGTGCTTCGTAGTACTCTATGGCTTGGAGTGCGGTAAAATAAAGTCCTAGTAGGATGGTTAATGTTAGAGATTGGATAGCTTGTTTTCGTCCCCCTTCTATAATACTATGGTGGGCTCATGTTACTGTGACCCCTGATGCTAATAGTACAGCTGTGTTAAGGAGTGGTACTTCAAAGGGGTCTAGTGGGATGATTCCTGTGGGAGGTCAGCATCCTCCCAGTTCAGGTGTTGGTGCCAGACTTGAGTGGTAAAAAGCTCAGAAGAACCCGAGGAAAAAGAATACTTCAGAGGTAATAAATAGGATTATTCCATATCGTAGTCCTTTTTGTACTGGGGGTGTGTGGTGTCCTTGGAAGGTTCCTTCCCGGATAATGTCTCGTCATCATTGATATATAGTAAGAAGTAGAAGAATTATTCCTAAGGTTATTAGTGTTGTTGAGTGGAAGTGGAATCAGATTGCTAGGCCTGATGTTATTAGTAGGGCAGCAATAGCCCCGGTCAGTGGTCATGGGCTTGGGTCAACTATGTGGTAGGCATGTGCTTGGTGGGCCATTAAGTGTTTTCTTGTAGATATAGGCTTAGAAGAAGTACAAATACGTAGGCTTGGATCATTGCAACTGCAACTTCTAGTAGTGTGAGTAGGAAAAGTACGGCGGCAGTTAGGATTGCTACTGTTGGCATTATTGGTAGAAGGACAAATACGGCGGTGGCAATAAGTTGGATTAGTAGGTGACCTGCAGTTAGGTTGGCTGTAAGTCGAACTCCTAGGGCTAGTGGTCGAATAAATAGGCTAATTGTTTCGATGATAATTAGTACTGGAATCAGTGGGATGGGTGTTCCTTCTGGGAGCAGGTGTCCTAATGCGACTGTTGGTTGGTTTCGTATTCCAATAATCACTGTAGCAAGTCAAAGTGGTACAGCGAATCCCATGTTGAGTGATAGTTGTGTTGTGGGGGTGAAGGTGTAGGGTAGTAGGCCTAACATGTTGATTGTGATTAAGAAGATTATTAGCGAAGTTAGTAGTAGTGCTCATTTATGTCCTTCTATGCTCAGTGGTATCATTAATTGGTTTGTGGAGCGGTTAATAAATCATTCTTGGGCTGTAATAAGTCGGTTGTTAATTCATCGAGATGATGGGGTCGGGTAGAGTATTCAGGGTAGGGCGATTGCGATGGCAATTAGTGGGATTCCTAGGTAGGATGGGCTTGCGAATTGGTCGAAAAAACTTACTATCATGGTCAGTCTCAGTATTCAGTCTTGTGTTTTTCAGCACTTACTGGGGTCGGTTCATTTGGTGTGGTGTGGTTTAAGATTTTGGTTGGAATAATGGTTAAGAAAATTAGTCAGGAGAATACTAAGATTATGAATCAAGGGCCGGGGTTTAATTGTGGCATTTCACTAAGGGTGGTCTGGAGTCACCAATCTTTGGCTTAAAAGGCCAATGCTTTGTCCAATATTTAGCTTCTTAGCGAGGCGAAGTCTAGTTGGTGTGCGGACCAAGTTTCGAAGTGTGGTAGGGGTACTGTTTCAATTACAATTGGTATAAAGCTGTGGTTGGCCCCGCAAATTTCTGAGCATTGTCCATAGTACACTCCTGGGCGTGAGGCGAGGAGAGCAGTTTGATTAAGTCGTCCTGGGACAGCATCTATTTTTACGCCCATAGATGGAACAGCTCAAGAGTGTAACACGTCTTCGGCAGACACCAGAATTCGGATTGGGGATTCTACTGGAATAACTATTCGGTGATCTGTTTCTAGAAGTCGGAATTGCCCTGGGGTAAGGTCTTGGGTTGGTACTATATAGGCGTCGAAGTTTAGGTTTTCATAGTCAGTGTATTCGTAGCTTCAGTATCATTGATGTCCTATTGCTTTAATTGTTAGGTGGGGGTCGTTGATTTCGTCTATAAGGTAAAGAATGCGTAGGGAAGGTAGGGCAATTATTACTAAAATTACGGCGGGTAAAATAGTTCATACGATTTCGATTTCTTGGGAGTCTAAAATAAACTTATTAGTGAGTTTGGTGGATACTATTGCAATAATAATATATAATACTAGGGCGCTAATTAGAAATACAATTATTAGTGCGTGATCGTGGAAGTGAAGAAGCTCTTCTATGACTGGTGATGCTGCGTCTTGGAATCCTAGTTGTGTTGGATGTGCCATTAAGCTCGAGGCTTTATAAAACATGCGGGGATTTAACCCACAATTTCACCTTGACAAGGTGGTGTAATCTACATTTTACTAATGTTTTTAAAAGGAAGTGACAGAGTGGTTATGTGGCTGGCTTGAAACCAGCATATGGGGGTTCAATTCCTCCCTTTCTCGTTAGTTTGATTGAACTTGAACAAATGCTGGTTCTTCGTATGTGTGGTAGGGAGGGGGGCATCCGTGGAGTCATTCTACGTTTGTTGTAGTCAGTTCTACAGATAGTACTTCTCGTTTAGCAGTAAAGGCTTCTCATAGAATAAATAAGAACATAATTACCGCTACTAATGAGATTAGCGAACCAATAGATGAAATTGTATTTCACAGGGCATAGGCATCTGGGTAGTCGGAGTATCGTCGTGGCATGCCTGCTAGGCCTAGGAAGTGTTGTGGGAAAAATGTAAGGTTAACTCCAATAAACATGACTGCGAAGTGAATTTTTGTTCAGGCGCTGTGGAGGGTGTAGCCAGTTAGTAGGGGGAATCAGTGTACAAAGGCTGCTATAATAGCAAATACAGCACCTATGGATAGTACGTAGTGGAAATGTGCGACTACATAATAAGTGTCGTGAAGGACAATGTCAAGTGATGAGTTAGACAGGACGATTCCTGTGAGTCCGCCTACTGTGAATAGAAAAATGAACCCCAGGGCTCACAGTATGGGTGTTTCTCATTTGATTGACCCTCCGTGAAGCGTGGCCAGTCAGCTAAATACTTTTACACCTGTTGGGATTGCGATGATTATTGTTGCAGATGTAAAATACGCGCGAGTGTCTACGTCTATTCCAACGGTGAACATGTGATGGGCCCATACGATAAATCCTAGAAGGCCGATGGCCATTATGGCCCAAACCATTCCCATGTAACCAAATGGTTCTTTTTTACCGGAATAATAGGCTACGACATGTGAAATAATCCCAAATCCTGGGAGGATGAGGATGTAAACTTCTGGGTGGCCGAAGAACCAGAATAAGTGTTGGTAAAGGATTGGATCTCCCCCACCTGCTGGGTCAAAGAATGTGGTGTTGAGGTTCCGATCTGTTAGAAGTATTGTGATTCCAGCAGCTAAGACGGGCAGTGACAGGAGAAGGAGAACGGCAGTTACAAGTACGGATCAGACGAATAGAGGTGTTTGGTACTGGGAGATAGCTGGGGGCTTCATGTTAATAATTGTGGTGATGAAGTTGATTGCTCCCAGGATAGATGAAACACCTGCTAAGTGGAGTGAGAAGATTGTTAGGTCTACTGATGCCCCTGCGTGAGCTAGGTTTCCTGCAAGGGGCGGGTAAACTGTTCACCCTGTTCCGGCTCCTGCTTCAACACCAGAAGAGGCTAGCAGTAGCAGGAATGATGGGGGTAGTAGTCAGAAGCTTATATTATTTATTCGTGGGAATGCTATATCGGGGGCCCCAATTATTAGCGGTACGAGTCAATTTCCGAATCCCCCAATGAGGATAGGTATTACTATAAAGAAAATTATAACAAAAGCGTGGGCGGTCACGATAACATTATAGATTTGATCATCACCTAGAAGTGACCCGGGTTGACTTAGCTCGGCCCGAATTAGGAGGCTTAGGGCAGTTCCCACTATTCCGGCTCAGGCACCAAATACGAGATAAAGGGTACCAATGTCTTTGTGGTTGGTAGAGAAGAATCAGCGTGTGATTGCCACAGGTAGGGTGGCCGAGTGCTTAGGCGGTGGGTTGTAGCCCCGAAGATAGAGGTTTAAGTCCTCTTCCTATCAGCCCCGTGGTGAAGACCACATCGGATTGCAAATTCGAAGACGTAGATTAATACTCTGCCGGGGCTTTTCCCGCCTTGCTGGCTAGGCGGCGGGAAAAGTAGATGGATGCTCGCTGGCTTGGGCGCTTAGCTGTTAACTAAGAGTTTGTAGGATCGAGGCCTTCCCATCTAGTAAGGCCTTAGCTTAATTAAAGCGTCTGATTTGCAATCAGGAGATGTAAGTTAATCTCTTGTAGGTCTTAGACAGGGACTAGAAGATTTTCACTTCTACTTAGAGCTTTGAAGGCTTTTGGTCTAATATTATCCTAAGTCCCTAGGTGGTTAGTATTAGGATGGTGGGGGTTATTGGTAATAGCCCCAGGGTAGCTGTGATGAATAGGGCAGGTGGTAGGGGGGCTTGGGTTGTTTGGGTTCGTCAGGGGGTGGTTGCGTTGGTTGTGTTGGGGGAGATAGTTAGAGTTATTGCGTAACATACTCATAGGTAGAAATATAGGCTGATCACGACCGAGAGGGCTATTGTTGTGGCCATGATGGGCAGGTCTTGTTTTGTTAGTTCCAAAAGAATTATTAATTTTGGTATGAATCCTGTAAGTGGAGGGAGGCCACCTAGTGATAGTAGGACTAGGGCAGTTGTTGATGCAAGTATAGGGTTTTTTGATCAGGTTGTTGCGAGTGTATTAATTTTGGTTGTTATAGATATTTTTAGGGTTAGGAATGTCGCGGAGGTTATAATAATGTATGTTCCTAGTGCAAGTATAGTAAGTTGGGGGGCGTATTGGATTACGATAATCATTCATCCTATGTGGGCGATTGAGGAATAGGCTAGGATTTTTCGTAGTTGAGTTTGGTTTAGTCCTCCTCATCCCCCGATTAGTGTGGATGTAATCCCTAGCAGTGTTAGTAGTAGTGGGTCAATATTTTGTGCCGTTTGAATAATTAGTGCAAATGGGGCAAGTTTTTGTCATGTGGATAAGATTAGGCCTGTTAGCAGGTCTAGTCCTTGCAGAACTTCTGGTATTCAGAAATGTACAGGTGCAAGTCCAATTTTAAGTGCCAGGGCGGCTATAAATATTGTGTTGGCGAGGGGGTTTGATAGGTTGTTGATGTCTCATTCTCCTGTTATTCATGCGTTTGTTGTGCTTGCAAATAGGATCATTGCTGCTGCGGTGGCTTGGGTTAAGAAGTATTTTGTGGTTGCTTCGACTGCACGGGGGTGATGGTGTTGTGCTATTAGTGGGGCAATTGCTAGTGTATTAATTTCTAGGCCTATTCAGGCTAGGAGTCAGTGAGAGCTGGCAAAGGTTAGGGTAGTTCCTAGTCCTAGGCTGGATAGTAGGATTGCAAGTACGTATGGGTTCATTGGCGGAGGAGGGACTTTAACCGTCATGCTCGGGGTATGGGCCTGAAAGCTTTATTAGCTGACCACGCCGTATAGAAAGTGGTGTAAAGGAAGCACCAAGAGTTTTGATCTCTTGAGTATGGGTTCAATTCCCTTCTTTCTAGGAACTGAGGGGATTTTAACCCCTGTAATTCACTCTATCAAAGTGGTCCTTAGATGTTCAGGCACAGTTCCTTTGTTATAGTTGTGGGGGGAGTCCTGCTAGGGCGATTGGCAGGGCGGCGTGTCATAACACAAAGGCGAGTGTGAGGGGAAGGAAGTTTTTTCATACTAGGTGTATTAGTTGGTCGTATCGAAATCGTGGGTAGGAGGCTCGTACTCATAGGAATACGGCGGATAATAGGGCAGCTTTAGTTATGAGATTAATTGTTGTGAGTTCAGGGATGTTAGGGATGTGTGAGGCTCCTAGGAATAGTACGGCTGAGAGGGTATTTATTAGAAGGATGTTAGCATATTCGGCCAGGAAGAAGAGTGCAAATGGTCCTCCTGCATATTCTACGTTGAAGCCGGATACTAGTTCTGACTCTCCCTCTGTTAGGTCGAAGGGTGCTCGGTTAGTTTCGGCCAGTGTTGAGATATATCATATTGCGGCTAGGGGTCAGGCAGGAATGAGTAGTCAAATGCTTTCTTGAGTGGTGTTGAATGTTTGTAGGGTGTACCCTCCTGAGAAGATGATCACGGAGAGGAGGATTAGTCCTAAGCTTACTTCATAGGAAATTGTTTGGGCCACAGCCCCTAAGGCCCCCATTGGGGCGTATTTTGAGTTTGATGCTCAGCCTGATCCAAGGATTGAGTAGACTGCAAGGCTTGATAGGGCCAGGATAAATAGGATTCCTAGGTTGAGGTCAATTATTGGGTGGGGTATAGGGATTGGTGCTCATAGGATTATGGCCAGAGTTAGTGCGAGCATGGGGGTGGCTAAAAATAGGAACGGGGATGATGTGGATGGGCGGACGGGTTCTTTAATGAAGAGCTTTACCCCGTCAGCAATGGGTTGTAGAAGTCCGTAGGGTCCTACCACGTTTGGTCCCTTTCGCAGTTGCATGTATCCTAGTACTTTTCGTTCAATTAGTGTTAAGAAGGCTACCGCTAGGAGTACTGGTACGATGTAGGCTAAGGGGTTAATTAAGTGGGTAATTAGGATGTTTAGCATAACTGGGAAGAGGATTTGAACCTCTGGTGTAAAGGGCTTAGGCCTTTCGCAATTTACCATGCTCTGCCACCCCAGTATGTCCTTATTTTGGCTGGTTGGGGTTTTGGCCCTCCCTTTACTTTATTTATTTGTTTGCATAAATTAGGGGTGGGGCGTGCTTGAGGTATGGGCCCCTCTTTTCCGATCCTTTCGTACTAGGAAAAGTAGCGTTACAGATAGAAACTGACCTGGATTGCTCCGGTCTGAACTCAGATCACGTAGGACTTTAATCGTTGAACAAACGAACCCTTAATAGCGGCTGCACCATTAGGATGTCCTGATCCAACATCGAGGTCGTAAACCCCCTCGTCGATATGGACTCTGGGAGAGGATTGCGCTGTTATCCCTAGGGTAACTTGGTTCGTTGATCGGCTTTGTTGCCGGATCATGTTTGGTCAGATGTTCTGTGGCTTAGAGATGTCTCTCTTAGATTTAGGAGGATTTTCCCAATCCACTTGGAGGCTTTTTTTTCCTCCGTGGTCGCCCCAACCGAAGGTAAAATATCATGTTCCACAAAGTTTTTGTTTTTTATTAAGTTGCTTGACGTGGGCTGAGTTTTATACCTTAAGCTCCAAAGGGTCTTCTCGTCTTGTATTAGTATGCCCGCCTCTGCACGGGCAGATCAATTTCACTGACTTGAAGGGGGAGACAGTTAAGCCCTCGTTTGGCCATTCATACAGGTCTCTATTTAAAAGACAAGTGATTGCGCTACCTTTGCACGGTCAGGATACCGCGGCCGTTAAACTTATAGTCACTGGGCAGGCTGGACCTCCTATACTTGGTTGTGTTGCAGGAGGCGATGTTTTTGGTAAACAGGCGAGGCTTGTGTTTGCCGAGTTCCTTCCCCTTCTTTTAGTCTTTCCCTTAATGGCACTCCAGTGTGGGGGTAACGATGGATAGGTTGTGGATTTTTCTTGGTTTTTTTGTAGTCCGCATTGCTCTCTGGGGTTGAGTTCGTTAGTTGCCAATGGTTGGTCCGGTTTGGCTTACACTTGTGCCGGGAGAAGGGCAGGCCTTCTTGTTACTCATTTTAGCATGGTCTCTCCCATGTGGGCATGGGTTGGCCTAGTAGTGGTTAGGGGAGTAAGATTTTTTATCGGGATAATAAACTTCTTTCCGTCTGAGCTTTAACGCTTTCTGTTTAGGTGGCTGCTTTTAGGCCCACTAAAACGGCGTGTTTTTTATATTATGATCTTTATCCTCCTGGAAAGGTTGTGTCCTTTGTTAAAGGGGCTGTACCCCCTTTAACTAACTCTCATATCTCTCTCAGTGTCTTGTTTGTGTTGTTGATTTGGGGGGCATGAGGCTGAACTTCTATTCATTTCCTAGGCAACCAGCTATCACCAGGTTCGGTAGGTCTGTCACTTCTACCCGGAGTTCTTCCCACTCTTTTGCCACAGAGACGGGTTGGCCCTTAATAGGCTGTCTCGGGGTAGCTCACTTGGTTTCGGGGTTTCAAACTAAAGGTCTCTTTGCTTGGATGTACTGGCTAAATCATGATGCAAAAGGTACAGGATTTAATCTTTGCTTTTTTATGCTTATATGGGTTGTTTCATTTCTCTTTCAGCTTTCCCTTGCGGTACTTTTTCTATTGCTTTGGTGGGACCTTTTCTGTCTCCCATACTAAGGTAAAAGAATGGTTTAGGTTTTGGTGTTAGGTTTACTTTGTTTATTTATATTGTTCAATTATTAGGTGGGTTAAGCTAGCTGTTTGGCTCAGGACGACCCAATTTGCATGGGTGTCTTCTCGGTGTAAGTGAGATGCTTGACTGACTCGGCCACGTCCTGGGTTGATCCAAGTGCACCTTCCGGTACACTTACCATGTTACGACTTGCCTCCCCTTGTTATTGTTGTTGTATTAGGTATTTTTGGTGTGTTTATGACGGGGAGGGTGACGGGCGGTGTGTACGCGTCTCAGAGCCGGGTTCAAAGGGACACTCTGATTCCTTTTTACTACTAAATCCTCCTTCAAGCACTGTTTTCATGGTGCGTGTTCGTAATGTTCTGTGATAGAAAATGTAGCCCATTTCTTCCCACTTCATGCGCTACACCTCGACCTGACGTTCTGGGTTGTGCCCATTTTGCTTACTTTTATTCCTTCACAGGGTAAGCTGACGACGGCGGTATATAGGCTGGGGTGGCTAGGAGTGGTGAGGTTAAACGAGGGTTATCGGTTCTAGAACAGGCTCCTCTAGGGGGGTCTGAGACACCGTCAGGTCCTTTGGGTTTTAAGCTGTTGCTCGTAGTACCCTGGCGGACATCTAATTGTAGGCGGATGTCTTGGTTTACGGCTGAGCATTGTGGGGTATCTAATCCCAGTTTGTTTCTCAGCTTTCGTGGGGTCAGGTGGGTTTGTTAAAGCTACTTTCGTATATAGGGCCTCGGACGCCCAGAAGCGTATAACGGCCAAGGGGCCATTTGGCTTTAAAATAAAACTTGTTTGTCCCTAACCACCCTTTACGCCGTTGTAATATCAACTAGGGCCTCTCGTCTAACCGCGGTGGCTGGCACGAGTTTTACCGGCCCTGTTAACACTAACTAAGTCAAGTTTTCACTCATGGCTTAATGTTTATCACTGCTGAATTCCCTTGGGGGTGTGGCTTGGCTAGGCGTCTTGGGCTGGTGGTTGTGCCTGATGCCCGCTCCTCGTCCCCGGGTGGGGGGATTAAGGGCATACTCACTGGGGTGCGGAGACTTGCATGTGTAAGTTGGGTTATAGCTGATAGTAAGGTCGGGACCATGCCTTTGTGCATGCGGAGTTTTTTAGGACCCATCTTGGCATCTTCAGTGCCATGCTTTGTATTAAGCTACGCTAGC